GTACTACTTGGTCGTTTCTACTAACTTAAAGCCCCAATTGGATTTTCTTGATGTCGAAATATCCGGTTGGATAATTTTCATTATTTACATTACTAATCCTTTTTGTATCTTGGTGTTCCTAATCATCCACTCTTTTTTGCCGAATCCCTTATTATTCTTATAGTAATACAACTATGAGAATAGATAATAAAAATTTTCTAGAGTTGGTTCTTTTATTTTAAACCCGCTTCAAGCCATGATGACTAATCAATCAAAAGCTTGGGGTTAAACAGTATAGACTGTTGTTTCCTTTTCATTTAACTCTTGTACATAGGCAATGAGACTCCATTTTTTACTGCGAATTTTTAAGCTGTTTTCTCTCACTCATATAACTATCTGGTTTAGTTCATCAATTTAACTGATGAATAAAAAAAGAAAAATGGATTCAATTCATTTAACTTTTTTACTAGAAACGAAAAATGAAATAAAAAAAAGTGTCTGTTTTAACGAATCACACGTAGAGATATTGATAACACACATAGAGTTAATGGTATTTCATAACTAATTGATTGAGCAGCAGCTCGTAGACCACCTAAAAAGGAATATTTATTATTTGATCCATATCCTGACATAAGAAGTCCAATGGGAGCAATACTTGAAATAGCAATCCATAAAAAAACGCCTATACTGAGATCGGCTAGAACAAGATGATAGCCAAAAGGAATTACTGAATAACTTAACAAAATAGATATGACAGCTAGGGAGGGGCCAATACTAAATAAACTAATATTTCCTCGAGATGGAAGAAGATTCTCTTTGAAAAGCAATTTAGTCCCATCTGCTATAGCTTGAAGAACCCCCAATGGGCCGGCATATTCAGGGCCAATACGTTGTTGTATCCCGGCGGATATTTCTCTTTCTAACCAAACAATTATGAGTACGCCTATTGTAATTCCTAATACAGTAGTTAAAATAGGGACAAACATCCATATGATGTCATAGATTTCTTTTAAGAATTCCAACCTAGAAAAAGAATTGATAGCTTCTACTTCTGTTGTATTAATTATCATTTCAACGATCAACCTCTCCCATAATGATATCTATGCTACCTAGTATCGTCATAATATCAGCCAATTTCATTCTTTTAACTAATTGAGGAAGAATTTGCAAATTGACAAAACCCGGCGGTCGAATTTTCCATCTCCAAGGAAAAACATTCTGATCTCCTATCATAAAAATCCCCAATTCTCCTTTTGGAGCTTCGACTCTTACATAAAGTTCTTGCTTCGACAATTCAAAAGTAGGAGAAGGTTTTTTACTAATGAATCCGTATTCAAAATCATTCCATTCGGTATTTCTTACTCCAGCAAAGCGCCGGGTTTCTAAATTCTCATAGGGCCCTCCCGGAATTCCTTCCAGAGCCTGTTGAATGATTTTTATAGACTCTGTCATCTCACTGATTCGTACTAAATAACGAGCTAATGAATCCCCTTCTTTTTGCCATTGGATTTCCCAGTGAAATTCGTCATAACACTCATAATGATCAATCTTACGAAGATCCCATTGTATTCCGGAAGCTCGTAACATTGGTCCTGATAAACCCCAATTTATTGCTTCCTCTTCACTAACAATGCCTACCCCTTCAACTCGTTCTAAAAAAATGGGGTTCCGCGTAATAAGCTTTTTATATTCAGCAACCTCCCTTAAAAAATAATCGCAAAAATCTAAACATTTATCTATCCAGCCGTGAGGTAGATCGGCAGCTATTCCTCCAATACGAAAATAATTATGCATCATTCGCATACCGGTGGCAGCTTCGAATAGATCATATATTAATTCTCTTTCTCGAAAAATATAAAAGAAGGGGGTCTGTGCACCAATATCTGCCATAAAGGGTCCAAGCCATAACAAATGAGAAGCTATACGACTCAACTCTAACATAATTACTCTGATATAACTAGCTCTTTTAGGTACTTGAATATTTCCTAACTGCTCCGGTGCATTTACAGTTATTGCTTCTGTAAACATAGTAGCTAAATAATCCCAACGTGTTACATAAGGCAAATATTGTATAATTGTTCGGTTTTCTGCAATTTTTTCCATCCCCCTGTGTAAATAACCTAATATTGGTTCACAGTCGATAACATCTTCACCATCTAGAGTAAGGATGAGTCGAAGAACACCATGCATTGATGGGTGGTGAGGACCCATATTGACTATCATGAGGTCCTTTCTTGTAGCTGGTGCAGTCATAGGTTTTTTCCCGATTCATTCTTCCATGAATTGCTGAAAATCAAAAGAGAGTCATCAAAATTAAAATCATTTTTCAAATTAACGGGTTTTTATCTCTCGAATATTCAACTGACCTATTAATTCTTTATAACGTACTCTATTTTTTTTTGATAAATAAGCTAGTAGGCGCTGGCGCTTTCCCAAAATTTTCCGCAGACCTCTCTGCGATAAATAGTCTTTTTTGTTCAATTCCAAATGGCAAGTAAGTTTTCGTATCTTATTAGTAAAACAGAATACTTGGAATTCAACAGACCCCGGGTTTTCTTCTTTTTCTTTTTGTGAAATAACTGAAATGAATGAATTTTTTACCATAAAAGAATCCCCCCTTTTTACAAATATGAATTTAACCAATCAGTAATAATAATGTGAGTTAGTTTAATTTGGTATACATAATCAACTAACTTTTTTAAATAAAAAGAATCAATCCAATTAAACTTGCATTCCGATAGGCATACAAAACAATAGTCTATTTTGCATTTTCAAAAGAAAATTATTTAAATCTTAAAATGAAGAAGATTTTGTTGATTCGTTTTTCGAAATAATGGATACCCTATTACATTAAATTAGTATCATATATTAGACTAAAATGTAAGACAAGTTATATGTGCATTTGTTTGCGTTCATATATCAGATATGGTACAGACATAAAGTTTCATTAATTACCTTTCAATTGTGGGGTACATACGTACCCTTAACAGACTGAAACGACTTCCATTATTTGTATCAAACCAATAGCGATTCATACAAGATAAATCTTCTAATCGATAATTGGGCCAAAGAAAGAATTTTAATTTAATTAATTTTTGTCTATCAAGATCTTTATTTTCATTCAAAAATTTACTAGAACTTTTTAAATTATTCTCATTACAAAATATTATATTTTTATCCATACCTTGACTATTCTTTGAATGGAAACAAATTAGAATTCTCAATTCTCTACGACGTCGAGACGCGAAAATATTTTCAGGGAAAAGCAAATAAAAATGCTTATTTCCAGTTAGATGGCTTCGAATGGATTTATCAAGATCCTCCTTATCGGCATATCTTTGCTCTCGGTATCGTTGATTAGTACGATGCCTACTCTTATGAACTAATGAAATATTTATAGTTTGATGCATAATAAGCTGGCCCGCTTTTTTTACAGACAGACGAAAAGGTTCGATAATCAATCTCCCCCTTTTCATTAATTCTGTAAGAGTTAAATTCTTTTTAATCAGCATTATATCAAGATTCAGCTCTCTCCTTTGAATAGAGGATAGGGTTATTTTTTTTGGATTTCTCAGTCTAAGCAAGAGACAATATACTTTGATATTATTGATCATTCTTTGATTCAAAGCACCATCCCATCTCAATTGAAAAAGTAAATATCTTTTCAGGAAGAAATCTAGTTCTGCTTCCGTATTGCTCTTGTATTGTTTTTTCTTTTGGAGTTTTTTCATGTCTGATTCCGAATAAATTTCTGCAATCTCGTTTTCTTGGTTTTGTATATTTGAGCTAAGATCTCTTTGATTTTCTAATTCTTTTTCTTTTTTATTCTTGAATTCAAATTCAAAATATTTTTTTTCGTTCGACGGTATAAGTTCTTTTTGTTTTCTATTCCTGTTTTGAGTTTCACTAAGACTTTCATTTATATTAAAATTCAAAAAAAGGAATTTGCTTGGTATAAGCCAGGGTTTGATTTTATATGCATTATAAAAGAGGAAAAATTCTGGGAAGAACCAAAGCTCTAGATTCGATATAGGATGACTTAATATTTCCACATTCATTCCCATCCAATCCCATTTTTTTTTTTGCTTGGATAAATTTCTTTCTTCATTTTGATGAACCATAAAATAAAAAAGATCTTTTTTATCAACTTTATCAATTATTTGATACTTAGGAGCCTCGGTCTTAATATTTTGATTCCTGTTGGTATTGACCTTGACCCAAGCTTCAATATCTACGTTTTTTCTAAAACAAAAATGGAGAATTTTACAATCAAAATATTTTCGATCCGTATTTTTTTCCATATATATACCGGCACTTTTTCCTAGAAAATTATTGATAGGTATATAGGCTAATCTAGCAAAATTTTTTCTTTTTTGTGTATTGTAATTATAAGAATTCTTTGGAGTTTGATTTACTTGCAATGGTGATCTATAAATAGATCGGTCCTCATAATTAATAGATCTATAAGATAAAAGATTATATCTATAGTATTTTTGAAAATTTTCTTTCTGATTTGGTAATAAATATATTTCGTAATAACTTTGTTTTTTATAATAACTTAATTGTTCTTTTTCATATGAAACTTCTTTGTTTAAATTTTTATCTTGAATTGTACGACATTTTTTGGTCCTATTTCGCCACTTTTGGGCTATTAATTTAGACCATCTAATCTGGGATAAATTATATTGATAATAACTTCTTAACCAGCTTTTCCATTGATTTTTTTTCAAGTTCGGAAGTTTCTTATCTTTGAATTTAGAATCAATTATTCCTTGTCTGCTAAAATCATTTTTAGTTGAAGTTTTAAGAAAAAAAGGTGTTCCGTGATATTCAAGAATAGATCTTAACTTAAACAAGTTAAGAACTTGAACTTGTGATAATTTGTAAAATACATATGCTTGTGAGAAGGAAGATAATTCATCAAAATTCTGTGAATTTTTATTACTAATATTATAAAAGGGCTTTTGTATAGTTGAAATAAAGTCAATCATATTTTGATTGGTTTTATTACTTTTTTCGTTATTTTTTTTAGTATTGGAAATAGGTTTCTCAATCCAATTTTTTGTTGATTCAAGAAAAAGTTTTGTATTTATTCTGGGAATCTTAATGATAGATAGAAGGATATCTATGTATATCTTTTCAATGCAAAATTTGATAAAAAAAGAAAATTTACGGATTAATCGAGTACTACGTCTTTTTAATATTTGCCAAAGCTTTTTTGTTAATTGAAATCTTTTAGCATTACAACTATTAGTATTAGAACTAACATTTCTTCCTGGAGTCACTTTTTTTTTTTCTTTTGTAATTCTTTCTATTTTTTTTCTAATTGTACTTGTTCTATCAATTAGACCATTCATTTTTTTTTCTGTTAGTAAAAAATTTGTCCAATTTCTAGATCTAATTTGATTCATAGATTCATTAATTATTTGATTACCCATTATAGAATCGTTTGCTTTTCTAGTTTCGCTTGATTTATCTACTTCTTTCAATCTACTAAATATAAATATATTTATTTTTGAGATTTCTTTTATTATTAGTTTTAAAAATAGAATATTTTTGCTAAACCTTTCCTTTGTTTTTTTTAAGATAGTTAGAAAGAATTTTGTTCTTGCTTTTAAAACTTGTAAAATGAAAAAGGATTTTTTTTTTAAATTTACAAGTGTTTTTTCGAGTTTCTTTAAAACAGGTTCAAAAAAGGAAGGCCTTTTTCGGGGAGAACCAAAAGGGATTTCAGTTTCCATTCCCCAAACTGTTAAAAAACAAAAAGCATCTTTTTTACCTTTTTTTTTCATTTGATCTAGATAAGAATACCTTAGTTTAGATCCGTGCCAAGGTTTTAGACAGAAAGGAAATAGGATTTTTATCTGAATGCCATCTACTAACCAATTTTTTGGAAATTCTCGTTCTGATAATTGAACACCATTATAAGTACATTTAATATGTATTTCTCTTTTCCATTCCTTTAAATCTTCAGACCATTCAGGAAATTGCAATAGTAGCATACGGACAATATTTTTAGCTATTATTAATGAAGGTAATAGAATAAATTTTCTAACAGTTGATTGAGTTATTAACATTAAACCCCTTATTACTTGCGCAAATGGAATCGTATCCCAAGCTTCTGCTATTTCTATTCGTGCTTTCTCCTTTCTTTTGTTTTCTTCTTTTTTGTCCTTCTCTTTTTTTTTTTCTTCTTTTCTCCCTTCTTCTGTATAATCTGAAATTTTTTTTTCTGCTCCCTCTCTCATCCAGTTTCGAAAAATGAGTTTCATTAGTCCTGAGGTATCAAAAGAAAAAAAACGAAATTTGTCTATTCTGTTTAAAAAGAGAAGAGAATGCACATTTGCTTGAAAGAGTTCCCAAATAACTGTTTTACGTCTTTGTGCTCGGATAGAGCCTTTGATTATATCTCTCCGAAAATCCGATTGTTGTGAATAGCGTATTAAAGCCACTTCGTCTGTTTGATCGGGGTTGTTAGTATCTTTATTAGTAGTATCACTATTTTGCTCGTTATCACTAAAAATTACTACACGTTTGAATTTTCTTGAACGAATCTCATGATCAATGGGTACTTCTTCTTCACCTTCTCCTTCCTGTTGTTCTAATTCATTGGTTAATTTATACGACCATCGAGGTACCTTTTTACTAATTTCTTTTATTCCAATAATATTTTTTTTTCTTTTTTTATTATTAGTATCGGTTATAATTGTATTGAATAAAAATTTGAAAAGGTTTGTTTCCTTTTCAAACTCAACTCTTTCTTGTTCTGAAAATAAAAAAAATCTTTTTAAATTTAAATTTGATTCCCTTTCTCTAACAAGTTGATTGATTAAAGTCAAGAAATAACTCATTTTTTTTGATAATGTTTTTTTTTCAAATCTATCTATTTTCTGTTCAAATTTTTGGAGATGAGTATCAGTAAAAAAGATAGTATGAATTTTATTTGTTTCTAGAAAACTTTCTGTTACAATTTGATTTATAATTAAAGGTGAAATCAATTTTTGGATTCTTCCACGATGCGGCCCGTTCAAGAAAGGATCATATATTTGGCGCAAATATTCTTTTTTATTTCCCTCATTACACAATCTAATTTTTTTTTCTAGTATATCAACAAAAAAAGATTCTTTGTCTATAGTTTCAATTCGATTTACCAACTCATTGGTTAGATTATTCTTTTTTTGTTGATTAGTATAAACCCAATGATTGTATAATTCATCTTTTTTTATTATTAATAAGGGCCCCTTTCTTTGTATCATTTCCCAAAAAGTGGATAAACTCGGTGGAAATGAAAAAGATATCTTTTTTTTTTCATAACTTTGACATGTAGAAAAAAAATATTGTGACATCTCATTTCTTATAGCATTTTCAAATCTATTATTTTTTATATATCGTATTGGTCGATTCCATCGATTATAATTGAAAAGAAGAGTTAAAAAGGGTTTTTCAAACCAGAGGAGGCTTTTATTTTCAAATGTATTAATCTTTGAATTTTCTTCATTTTTATCTAGATCTAAATAATTT